TCCAACAGGAATAGTTCTTCTAATTCCATAAATTTTTCTATAACATTTTTCTCTTGAATATCATTCAAGGGGATTTCGGATTGCCTAGTATTCCACCAATTAATAACCCAAGTTTCTAGACATTTCTTAAATGAGAGAGAAACCCACCAGGGCAAAAAGATTATAGACACAAGATATGGGAGGGAAGCCAATGCTTTCTTTTTTTTCATTCTGGATCCGTGATGTGAATTGTTAATGAACCTGTTTCATTGGTCGATTCTATCTGAGATTTCTATGAAGTACGAATTATATAACAAGAGCCTATAACTCTAACAAGAAGAAGGTATCAAACCTATGAATCTTTTCCTATTTTTGTTTTTGTGTAAGAATTGAGTCTTTGGATCTAGAAATCTAAAATAGAACATACAAGAAAGGATTTTTTCGAATGAAAAAAAGAGTAATTTCCATATTCCAGAGATCACAATTAGGAAAATTGTAACCGATTTCCCTTTCATTTATTCCTTTCAATGAAGACTCAAAAACCCATTTGAACTAACAAATCTAATTTGGATTTAAAGACGAACCCTACTGGATTCTTTAATTCTTTTCTTTCCATTTCAATTTGAAAGATTTTACTGTCTAACCGCAGCGCAGGGAGAGGGTATCAATTCAAAGGCCTAAAAAGAGGAATTCTGTTTTACGAAAACAAAAGACATGTTAGGATATTTGATGAATCTATACTTTATTTACTTATTAGACCTTTTACTAGTCTAAAGAGTTAAGCCAGACGCCATGTGTATGCGTCTACAAAATAGTTATTGTTCCATATACGTCTTCCCACTTTTTTTGAGATGTTTGAGATGTATTAAGTTCCTTCTCTCATACTGAGATTGATTCTTCAGTTCATTTCAAAATACTTCAATGGGTACACGCAAGAAATAGGCCAATTCGGCAGCTTTTTGTTCAATTTCTCGTGGAGTCAAATCCTCATCAGTACGGGTCAAGGGAATGGCTCCTTGACCCTTGATTTCCATATAAAGGATACGACGAGGAAAAAGACCCTCTCTCACTTCCATTCTGATTGATTGGATATCTTTTAGAAAGAAACGAAGGAAGATGCGACGATTTCTTCCAGGAAATCCCCAACGAAAAAGGGACATTATCCCTTCTTTTCTATCAAATCGGTCATAACCACTACCTACATTCCATGAAATTGTGCACCACAAATAAGAACTAATGAATAGACCTGCAATCCCATAGAAAGACATCACGATCCCTTGTGGGAAAAAAAGGATTTGCTGAGACGGAAATACGGATATCAGATTTTTACCAAGATAACTGGAAGTTCCAACCACTAAGAATCCTAGTGAACCTAAAAAAAGGATACAGGCCCAGCAAAAATTACTTGTTTTTCGAGACCCCGTTATAAGTTCTATCCATATATGTTCTGATCGCCAGTTCATACTATACTAGATCCAGTTGCATTCGATTGGAATTGAGAGAATAACCCAAATGGATTTGACTTGACTTTTATTGCTTGATCCCGAAGTAACTTTCATCAACTAGCAGCATTCCGACAGAAAGCATTAGGAATAATTTATTAGATACATTGAGTTTCTATTTAAAAGATTTTTCAAAAAAGATTTGCTGATCATTTTGAATTTCATCATTTAATTGATTAAGCTATAACCGTATATACATGCATTAATGCCGTATATTATGCATCGGCATACATAACAAAACAACTCTTCTCGGAAAGGCCAAATATCATATATCCTACCATATTACATTAAAAAAAGTATCTGTATGATGATCTAGTGTTTAAATAAATTGATGAGATTTCATCGTATTTAGACAATCTTATTTCTTTGGACATAAAGAGATAAAGAAGCCATTGCGATTGCCGGAAAGACTAGGCCCACTAAAGGAACAAAAATCGAGGGAAAATTCAAATCTATCATAGAATGGGTACCTCAATTTCATATTTGTACCTATTATAAATTCTAATTATAAAGATATATTCTAATAAGTCTATCTATTAATTATTAATATTAATCTATTAAAAAGGAATTCTAAAGAATATTAAGATAATATGAATATGAAGTATTTAATAATCAATAACGAATGTAGAACTCAATGAAGTATACCTATTCCTCTTTCGACACGAATATGTATGAGAATCCTTTTTAAGAAATTAGATTCTTCTTCTCCCATCCTTATCTTCATCGTCTTTCTATCTTTACCTTTCAAAACACCTTTTTTGTTTTCAAAGGTAAAGATAGAAAAGAGTTTCTTATGAGTTTCCGATTTGAACCAATCTTATACAAAAAAAAGGGATTCCTAGTGAAAAACCGGGGGTTCTCGCTAAATAAAAAGAACTTCTATATTCTTCTTATTTTTTTTTTGAATCTTGATTCAAGGGAAGGAAACCGTGTAGCTGAAATAACTCATTCAGAACACCTTTTAAAAGATTACGTGGTACAATTGGGTCGAATAAGCCCTTATGGAATAAAGACTCAGCCGCTTGTGAACCGTCGGGTACTGTCTTTTTCAATGTTTGTTCAATTACTCTTTTACCCGCAAACGCAATGTAGGCATTAGGTTCAGCAATAATGATATCTCCCAACATACCAAAACTTGCTGTAACTCCACCAGTTGTAGGAGATGTAAGGATTGATACATAAAATAACTTTTTATTTGATTGATAATCATATGAAGCAGAAGATATTTTAGCCATTTGCATTAAGCTCAAACTGCCTTCTTGCATGCGTGCTCCTCCAGAAGCACATACAATAATAACAGGTAGAAATTGATTAGTAGCATACTCGACCAAACGGGTGATTTTCTCACCTACTACAGATCCCATACTACCTCCCATAAACTGAAAATCCATAATTCCAATTGCTATGGGAATACTATTTAGTTGACCTACGCCCGTTTGAACAGCTTCAGTTAAACCCGTTTTTCTTTGATAAAAAGAAATGCGATCTATATAAGGTTCCTCCTCTGAATGAAATTCAATGGGGTCTATAGAGACCATATCTTCATCCATAGGCTCCCAAGTGCCAGGATCTATAAAGAGTTCAATTCTATCTGAACTACTCATTTTCAAATGATATCTGCAGTATTCACAAATATTCATTTTTGAACTAAAAAATTTTTTATAATTTAATCCATAACAATTCTCACATTGAACCCATAACTGTTTGTATTTTGTATTTAGATCGAAATCATTAGATTTTTCTCTTCTATTGAAATAACTTCTACTAGTTTTGATACTAGAATTTCCATTTTCAATACTACTTGTACTTTCCGTACAAATGAAACTAGAAATGTAACTGTCGATATCACTGTAAATGTCACTATTAAGACTGATTTCAAAGCGAAGATAACTATCAATGCAACTATTAATGTGATTATTCCAATTAGATTGAGTATCATACATGGAATAATAATAGTAGTAATTATTACTATTAGACCCACTATTCAAATAACTAGGTAGTTCACTCAAAAAAGAACTAACATTGTCAATATCAAAAATATGATTTTCAATATCAAAATATACAGAATAAGTGTCACCATTACTATTTCTAACTAAAAAAGTATGATCAGAGATCAAACTCCAAAGATTCCTGCTATCAAATAAATAATTTAGATAATGAATATTACTGAAACTATAACTGTCCCAACTAGGAATCTTTTTATTCGCATCTTTTCGAAAAGTTTCTTCACTTCCACTGGTATGTCCAAGAGCATCAAGACTATCCATTGATTTACTTAGTCCACACTTATGTTCTAACTTCTTGTTAGACAACATTGAATTGAACCAATATTTTTTCATAGATTCTTTATGCCCCTATTTTATGAAAACCTAATACTAATAGATGAATAGTCATTCGATGAAGAAAAAATCATTTTACTCTTTTTTTTTCTTTCTCATCAGAATTCAAATAAAGCATATGATCCAATGTTAATGAAAAACGAGTGAGTCTTGAAAAGAAAGGATTATCTTTTTGAGGAATCCGGTGAATCATTTCAATATTATGATAGAATCTTTTCCTCAAAAAAAATATATAAAGAAAGGTTTCTCTCATGTCAAACTTTCAATTCTCATCAAAAAGATACATAGTTGTTTCTTCCCATAAATTAAAAAGAAATTCTCGTCTCGTAGAATCTCGTGTCATATAGTCAAATAAGAAAATGAATTTTGATTACAACAGGGAACGAAAAAGACAATATACAGGATAGGACTAGAAGAGATCCTTCCCTTGGCTTGATCTATGGCCTGAAACTAAGGAATCTAAAATGATTCACCAATCCAACCCCAAGAATCCATAATTCAGCCTATGGCTCTAACAATAAAGAAAAGAATAGATAAGTTTTTAGTCTTCCTTCGATTTTATCTTCTTATTTTTATATTTTGTATATACTTGTATATTGTATATCGTGTAAGGTCTGTACATATAAAAGATATATGCAAATACACAAAGACCCTCATAGTTCATAGTATAGGATTAGTCTAAGATGTTTATTCTTTATTCGATTCGGCCCAATCTTTTCCTCAAAAAAAGAAAGATTGGGCCAAGTTTCATTGCAATCAATTAGGAGAACAAAAAGGAATTGCTGAATTCTACGCGCTTATTTTGACTCTATATCTGGCTTATCCACTGGGTCGAAATTGAATGTGATCGCTTTCCAGATTTCACAAGCAGCGGCTAGCTCAGGGCTCCATTTGCTAGCTTCACGAATAATCTCATTACCTTCACGAGCAAGATCACGTCCCTCATTACGAGCTTGTACACATGCTTCTAAAGCCACCCGATTAGCTACTGCACCGGGTGCATTTCCCCAAGGGTGCCCTAAAGTTCCTCCACCAAACTGTAGTACGGAATCATCCCCAAAGATTTCGGTTAGGGCAGGCATATGCCAAACATGAATACCCCCTGAAGCCACGGGTATAACACCTGGCATAGAGACCCAGTCTTGAGTGAAAAAGATACCACGACTTCGATCTTTTTCAA